ACAATTTTTATTGTTTTTTCAAAACATTTGATTATATATCGAGAGAGTAGTATGAGATAAAAGTTATTTCCTGTTTTTTATATTGGAGATTACAGTTCAGCGTCACAAACTTTTTTATTTTCACACCGGGGACTTAGTTGTATTCTGAAAGAGTTCGAAATAAAAAAAAGATTATTTTTTTCCTTAATTTTACAAAAAGCAACTTTGGGATTGCTGAAACACAGACAAACCAAATAATCTTAATAATAAATATATATAAATATATATAAAGCAACGGAACCATCATAGTATTTTTTAACTCCTACGAAAGGAAGGGTGGTAATTTGATCATTTACCGATCTGGGTCTGATAGATCCTATTTTTTTCGTTGATGGAAGGTAAAGGTCAATTTTATTATAGAGCCGTATGCAATGCATAAAAGATGCCCGTACGGTTGTGGTTGTTCAATTCTATCTTTTTTTATTTTTATTCTTTATCTTTCTTTTCTATTCATCATGCAAAATGGAGGAACCCCTCTTTTGTTATACCATCAGGGTAATGATTCATCAACCTGCTAGTTCTTTTTATGAGGCACAAACGGGAGAATTTATCCTGGAAGCGGAAGAGCTGCTAAAACTGCGTGAAACCCTCACAAGGGTTTATGTACAAAGAACGGACAAACCCTTATGGGTTGTCTCGGAAGACATGGAAAGAGATGTTTTTATGTCAGCAACAGAAGCCCAAGCTTATGGAATTGTTGATGTTGTAGCGGTGGTTGAGTGAAAAGCCCGGATTTTTTCGCGCAAATTCTCGATTTCCTATTTTATATTTTTGCTGAATTTACTAGAAAATTAAATAGAAGTAATTAAAAATCATCAGGTTAGGATCGATCTAAACCAGCCCATTATTTATATGATATGATTCAACATGCCAACTATTAAACAACTTATTAGAAATACAAGACAGCCAATCAGAAATGTCACAAAATCCCCCGCGCTTGGGGGATGCCCTCAGCGTCGAGGAACATGTACTAGGGTGTATGTGCGACTCGTTCAGATCATGAGCTGGGATAAAAGAAAGAAAACCTTTTCTAGTATCAATGATCAGTACCGGGGAATAGGATAGAATAGAAAAAGAAGTCCGTTCAATTCAGTATAAAAAAAAATCTATCCATTCTATTGTGTATGAAATTTATGGTTTCCATTGGTGCAAATCCAATCACCTCAATTTAAGATAAGAAGCAATTCTCCATTGGTAGCAAATGGTTATCCATTAAGCGGAGAAAATCCTACTTAAAAATAAAAACATAAAACTTAGGCCCCTCTTGCAAGAACGGACTAACAGGGTTAGCTACCCAGCCAACTTTCATAATTAAATACCGTTACTGTGTAAGTAGATCTAATCGTGAAAGACTTATTACTAGATAATTCATGGGTAGAGCCAAAGAATGTGAACTATACAAGTTACCAATAACATTGATTAAATGAAGTAAAGGCTCCGGTGTATAGAGAAAACCTCACCGTTTAAGAAGTAACCATATAAACGAAGGAAGCCACTATTTATTTATCCATTTATATTTTTTATTTATTATATTTTGATACCTAGTAAAATTAAATTTCTTATTTCGAAGTGAAATGTCTAGAAAAAAGAAAAATAGCGGTCGGGAAGGTTATAGTAGCCAAAGTCATTGGAATTTTTAGTTTATACATTGGAAAAAAGCTTTGTTATTAATAGACTAGGAAAGGGAAAAAGAATAACTGAAAGAAAGGAAATCTATTAGTTATTCGTCAAAGTTTCATTTATTCAATGACCAGAATTAGACGGGGAAATATAGCTCGGAGACGTAGAACAAAAATTCGTTTATTTGCATCAAGCTTTCGAGGGGCTCATTCAAGACTTACTCGAACAATTACTCAACAGAAAATAAGAGCTTTGGTTTCGTCGCATCGGGATAGGGATAAGCAAAAGATAAATTTTCGCCGTTTGTGGATCACTCGAATAAACGCAGTAATTCGTGAAATAGGGGTATCCTATAGTTATAGTAGATTAATACACGACCTATATAAGAAACAGGTGCTTCTTAATCGTAAAATACTTGCACAAATAGCTATATCAAATAAAAATTGTCTTTATATGATTTCCAATGAGATCATAAAAGAAGTACATTGGAAAGAATCCACCGGAATAATTTAAACGGAGTTCCCCGGAGAATGAACTCCGGGAGGGTAAAGTCAAAATAAATATGATAAAAAAATAGTAAAACTGAATGAACACACTCAAAAAAAATCTTTATTCTTGCCCGATTCTTTTTTTTTCTTACGACACGATAATTAAATCCATATTTTTCATATTTTTCGAACAAAACATCAATCTGCGTTTGAGTTCGGATTTTACTTTTTTTTAGTCAAGTGAAGAAAGAGTAAGCCTATTTATTTCTGGCTCGAAGACCCGCAGTTCTGGTGGTCGACTCGGTTCTTTCAAACTGTTTCTCATTATTAAGAAAAGGTAACAAAGATAAAAT